CCCGTTTTCAACCCATGAACAATATGAGTCCGAAGATTCTTTCATAACTCCCAGAATTTCTTCGTAGTGGCTCCGTTCCATGCCTCATTTCATAGGGAAGCCCAAAGAAAGTGGCTCTATTTCATTCTATTTCACTTCCTAGCACTTCCTATCATTTAATATCCATCCCTTTGGTCTTATTGACATAAGAGATGTCATTTATAGTCTATCTCTTTCTATATATGGAAAGTCAAGAAATTCTCATCGAAACATCGAGAAATTGTGCATATAGAAAACTCTAAAGAAAGAAAAAAAGGAGACCCATGCCATGATTTTCAAATCTTTTCTATTTAGTAGTCTAAGTTTCTCGAGGAGGATAATTAATTCGGTCGTTGTGGTCGGACTCTATTATGGATTTCTGACCACATTCTCCATAGGTCCCTCTTAGATCTTCTTTCTCCAATCTTGGATTAGGGAAGAAGGAGATATTCGCGACTACTGGCGATTTCATTATGGGGCAGCTCATGATCTTCATATCGATCTATTATCCACCTCTGTATCTATTCTTTCTTAGCTAAACGGGTGGAGGATCCACCCAATTTGTTTATATCATGGGCTCGAAAAACGGATCCTAATTTGACTGAAATGCACGATCTTCACAGGTATCACTTTTCACGATACCTAAAAGGTGCAATAGCCATTTTGAACCATTTCCTATACTATAAGAGAATGGTTTCCATTACTTTGAGAAATGGATTCTTATATCAAACTATAGCTATTACATTAAAGAAGAAAAGAAACTAATAGAAGTCGAAGACGCAGAATGGTAGTGAATAGAGAGAAAGATTCTTCTTATTTTCTTGTTCCTGAAAATATTCTATCTATCTCCTAGACGCCGTAGAGAGTTGAGAATTTTCATGTCTTTCAATTCTCGTACTCGTAATTGGAAAGTTACGGAAGGAGACCCGTCATTTTGCAATGAAAACAACATATAAAACTCTGGACAATTTCGAAATAAGGCCAAGCGTCTTAATACATATGCAAAAAAATTCATTATTGGCCCACCATTGATTAGAAGATTTCGCTTGTATGAATCGCTATTGGTTTGATACGAATAATGGCAATCGTTTCAGTATGTTAAGGATACAGATGTATCCACAATTCATTTAGAGTTACTTAATAGCCTATTTCTTATACCATATCTCTATCCCGTGAAATTCTCGAGCCGAAAGATGGATGCATATGCTGTGTTTCATTTTGCTAAATGATATCAATTAAATGGTGTATCAATTCCATAAATTGGATATAGCAATAAAAAAATCAGCAAAATTCTTTCTAATATCTAAAATATTAGAAAGAATGTACTCTTCTATCCAAATCCAATTTGCATTGATAAAATCAATCCAATTTGCATTGATTTTATCAATGCAAATTCCAGTAGTAGATGAATAATTGCAAATTTTTGTGTGTACGAGATTAGAATAACTTCAAAATAACTGACATAATTTTTGATTTTTCCTGATCAGAAAAATATATGAAAAAGAAAGGAGGTAGAAAAATTTTGGGATTTATGGTTAAAGAAGAAAAAGAAGAAAATAGGGGTTCTGTTGAATTTCAAGTATTTAGTTTCACCAATAAGATACGGAGACTTGCTTCACATTTGGAATTACACAAAAAAGATTTTTCATCCGAAAGAGGTCTACGAATACTTTTGGGAAAACGTCGACGTTTGCTAGCTTATTTGGCAAAGAAAAATAGAGTACGTTATAAGAAATTAATCAGTCAGTTGAATATTCGGGAGCAGTAATTTAATCGTTCAAATTTTTTTCTTATTTTATTAGTAGTCTTATAGTAGTCTTAGATTTTGCATTTTGATGAGCCTCGTTTTGAGGAATTCATGGAATAATCCATTTTCATGGAATAATGAATTAAGGAAGAAAGGATATGAGTCTACCGCTTACAAGAAAAGATCTCATGATAGTCAATATGGGCCCTCAACACCCATCAATGCATGGTGTTCTTCGACTGATCGTTACTCTCGATGGTGAAGATGTTATTGATTGTGAGCCCATATTAGGCTATTTACACAGAGGAATGGAAAAAATCGCGGAAAACCGAACTATTAAGAGACGAGGGAGATAGAGAGTTGGTAGAAGGGGATAGGAAAAGGGAAGATACTTGTAAATTCCTTAAGTTAATAAAGAAAAAAGAATAAAAATAAGGATACATAACATAAAAAAAAGAATAAATAAGACGAAATTCGACCTCCTCCTACATATTTAATTTCTTCTCCTATACAAAAACTAACAAGACCCACTCCATTGGTAATTCCATCAATGACACCTTTATCAAAAAATTCCGTTAGTTCGGTTAATCCTCTTATACCGAAGGTAAAGACTCTAGTATAGAAAATATCTATATAACCGCGATTATATGACCAACTGTATATATTTTTTTTTACTTTATCAAAAAAGTCCGAAAAAGGACTTTCTTTGTAAAAGGAATTTTTAAAATCCAAATTCTGAAAAAAAGAATAAGAGGATCCATAGAAGATATATGCGATGAATAAACCGAAGATAGCTAGACTTACAGAAGAAATTGCATTAGTAATAAATTCATATGAATTTATAGAAGAATTAGAACTTTCCTGGGTAAAGTTTATTGAGGGAGTTAACCACTTTGATAATATGGTTAACCCCGCTATTCCATTATCCGTCGTTCCATTATCAAAAGAGATTCCTATGAATCCAATGAACAAAGTAAAAAGCAGTAATATAAGAAGAGGAAACAACATAGTATTTCCCGTTTCATGCGGATAGGCAAAAGTTTTTTTAGCCCCAAAAGACGTACTAAAACATCCTATCCTATTTGTTGTATTACCTTTAATTTTTGGTATATTTTGTGAAAAAAAAGATACTTCATTCTTTGTTGTTGATAAAATTAAACCCCTATTCACTCCTTTAGGTATCCTTTTTCCCCACAAGGATATTGAATACAAGGGACCCTCTTTAGTGCTACTATAATTTTGAAAATGAACACGCAAATACCCATCAAATGTAAGTAAATATATCCGAAACATATAAAAAGCAGTTAATCCTGCAGTAAAGGAGGCTATTATTCCAAAAAAGGGCGAATATAACCAACTATTATTAAGGATCTCATCTTTGGACCAAAAGCAAGCAAGAGGCGGAATACCACAAAGAGAAAGTGTACCCCATAAAAAAGTGGATCTTGTAATTGGAATATATTTTCTTAAACCGCCCATAAGAACCATATTCTGACTTTTATCTGGTGAATATCCAACAAGAGGTTCCATTGAATGAATAATTGATCCGGATCCCAAGAATAATAAAGCTTTTGAATAAGCATGAGTGATCAAATGAAATAAAGCAGCTTGATAAGAACCTATACCTAGAGCTAACATCATATAACCCAATTGAGACATTGTAGAATAGGCTAAGCTTCTTTTAATATCTCTCTGAGCAAGAGCTAAAGTAGCTCCTAAGAAGAGTGTTATTGTACCTACTAAAGAAATTAAACTCATTATCAAAGGTAGAGATATGAAAAGAGGAAGAAGTCGAGCTAGAAGAAAAATACCCGCAGCAACCATAGTTGCTGCGTGTATAAGAGCTGAAATGGGAGTGGGTCCTTCCATAGCATCGGGTAACCATACGTGAAGAGGGAATTGTGCGGATTTCGCAACTGCACCAAGGAATAATAAAAAAGCAAACAAACTAGTAAGTAAAGAATTAATTCCATTATTAGGAATCCAGTTATTAGCTATTTTGAACAAATCCCTAAACTCTAAACTACCCGTTATCCAAAAAAAACCTAAAATTCCTAATAATAGACCAAAATCCCCTACACGATTAGTTACAAAAGCTTTTTGACAAGCACTCGCTGCGATTGGTCGTGTAAACCAAAAGCCTATCAATAAATAGGAACACATTCCTACAAGCTCCCAAAAAAAATAAATTTGTATCAAATTGGAGCTAGTAACCAATCCTAGCATGGAAGTATTGAAAAAACTTATATAAACAAAAAATCTCAAATACCCTTCATCGTGAGACATATAACCGTCACTATAAATAAGAACCAGGATTCCTACAGTAGTAATTAGTATTAACATAATAGAAGTAAGCGGGTCAATCAAGTATCCAAATTCTAAAGAAAAATCATTATTGACGGTCCAAGACCATAGATATTGATAGATAGAACTTCCATTTATTTGTTCAATAGACAGTTGAACTGAGAATACCATAGCTATACTTAAGAGTAAAACACTAGGAAAAGCCCATATGCGACGAAGATTTTTTGTTGCTGTCGGAATAAAAAAAAGGCCAAATCCCATTGACATAATAACTGGAAGTGGGAGAAGCGGGATTACCCATGCATATTGATACGTATGTTCCATAAGAAAAGAAGTTAAAATTTTTACTTGAAATTTTCTATAAAATAAAATTGTTTCCGATTCACCAAACCAATTCTTATCTCTTTCTGAAGGAATAAATAATAAAGAATAAGAAAAAATACTGGAATTCTTAATTTTTCAAAAATTTATTTCATTGAGATAATCAAAAATTCAAAAAGTTAATAAAATAACCTCATTACCTAATTATTAGCTAAATAAATAAGGATATTTAGTAAAATACAAAAAAAAGTTTAATCTTTTTACTTTCTATTCATTTTTAGATTTATTTAAAACAAAGATGAAACAGCTCTCTTGTTTTGTAACTAATTGATAGAATTCCAATGAAAAGAAAACCCATGTTTATAAAAAATTATAAAAAAGTTCTTACTTAATATAGAATTCAAATCCTAATGACTATAATTACCTAAGTTTAAAAATGTCTTGTTTAAGAGACTCCGTATTTTTTGTTTTGATGGGTATTCCATTATGGAATACCATTCTGAACTTAATTAACTATTTGGATTGGATTTTCTCTTCTTTTTATCCCCCCATCTTATATAGGGAATAGGCTTCCATACCGTATATCTATATATGGAGTATACTTGATATATAAATATCTATAAATAGATTTAAAGGGGAAACCTTTCTATATATTCTATATTATTAAAACAAAGTATAAAATATATAAGGAAAAAAATTCAGAATGTCAGTATCTTTCAGTATCTAAGTATAAATACTAAGAAAAAGAATAAAGAAGGGTTGATTTGCCACAATAGATGTCTTTCACATACAACTAGAAAAAAAAAATAATTTCCTTTTTGAATGGCTGTTCCAAAAAAACGTATTTCATTGTCAAAAAAGCGTATTCGTAAAAATATTTGGAAGAAAAAAACTTATTTTTCCATAGTACATTCTTATTCTTTAGCAAAATCAAGATCATTTTCCAGCGGGAATGAACATCCAAAACCAAAGGGTTTTTCGGGGCAACAACAACAAACAAATAATAAGTAATAAGGTTTTGGAATAATCTGAATTTACCTATAAAAAAATTATTCCAATTACTTAAATATGAATAATTTGGATTAATTAATTAATATACTTTTATGTGTTGAATTACTCGGTACAATATTGTTAGAACAAACCCCTCTGATATATAGAATAAAAGTTTTGGTATACTGTGTGCTAAGTATTCTTTTCCTATCAATGATCCATGAATTTTTCATAATAGAATTCTCATAATAAAATCTGAGAATTCTATTATGAAAAGTGGAGTATTCTTGCAATAGGACTTACCACTTCTATTTTATCTAAAATCATTGGTTTAATGTTAGTAAAGTAAATCGTATTAATATTAATACGATCATAAAGACTTTGATTCTATAAATTTTTCCTTTTATTGAAAGAATTTTCAAAATTAAAGGGAGAAACTAATTAGAAAAAAGGAGTTCCAACTCTTTCAAGCAGTCTTTCTATTAGGCACAGCAAGAGTTTATTGTAAAAAAAATAGCAACGATACTACCAAACAAAGTCTAGTTTAATGAAGACTCTAATGTTCCTAAAGTTTATAGACTTTCCCAATCTCGACGATTCGCGAGATAATAGCTATTATTCTTTTAAGTTACCCATTATTTGAAGTTAGCCGCCATGGTGAAATTGGTAGACACGCTGCTCTTAGGAAGCAGTGCTCAAGCATCTCGGTTCGAATCCGAGTGGCGGCATTCTCGAAAAAGAATACAATAGATTAGAAAATGGATTCAATTCGAAATTTACAATTTTGTAATGGGACCTTCCCCTTATGCTATTTGCAACTTTAGAACATATACTAACTCATATCTCTTTCTCAACCATTTCTATTGTGATTACGATTCATTTGATAACCTTATTAGTTCGTGAACTTGGGGGATTACGTGATTCGTCCGAAAAAGGAATGATAGTTACTTTTTTCTCTATAACAGGATTCCTAGTTTCTCGTTGGGCTTCTTCGGGACATTTTCCATTAAGTAATTTATATGAGTCATTGATCTTCCTTTCATGGGCTCTGTATATTCTTCATACCATTCCTAAGATACAGAACTCTAAAAATGATTTAAGCACAATAACTACGCCAAGTACTATTTTAACGCAAGGCTTTGCCACATCGGGTCTTTTAACTGAAATGCATCAATCCACAATACTAGTACCTGCTCTACAATCTCAGTGGTTAATGATGCATGTCAGTATGATGTTACTAAGCTATGCAACTCTTTTGTGCGGATCCTTATTATCTGCCGCTATTCTAATCATTAGATTTCGAAAGAATTTTCATTTATTTTCTAAAAAAAAAAAAAATGTTTTATTTAAAACATTTTTCGTTAGTGATTTTTATACAAAAAGAAGTGCTTTAAAAAGCACCTCCGTTCCTTCATTTCCAAATTATTACAAATATCAATTAACGGAGCGTTTGGATTCTTGGAGTTATCGTGTCATTAGTCTAGGATTTACCCTTTTAACCATAGGTATTCTTTGTGGAGCAGTATGGGCTAATGAGGCGTGGGGATCCTATTGGAATTGGGATCCTAAGGAAACTTGGGCATTTATTACTTGGACCATATTTGCAATTTATTTACATAGTAGAACAAATCAAAATTGGAAGGGTACGAATTCGGCACTTGTAGCTTCGATAGGATTTCTTATAATTTGGATCTGCTATTTTGGTATCAATCTATTAGGAATAGGTTTACATAGTTATGGTTCGTTTACATTAACACCTAAATGATTACATAAAATGAAACCTTCATGAAATGAATGTTTTTACTTTTTTGTTTTATTTGAGAACCCCTTGAACGCCTTCTCAAAGGGGTTCTCAAATAAAACAAAAAACATCTAATTAGACTTTTTACTTTTTTCTGCATTAATAGAGCGGACTAGTAAAAAAAACCTATTTAGGATAATAATTGGATAAGAGAGCCTCTACCCTGTCAACGGATAGGGAGAGAACTAAATCTGGATAAATACCAATACCTATTACTGGTAAAAAGATACAGATTAAAATAAAGAGTTCCCGTGGTCCAGAATCCACAAAATTTGCGTTTGGAACATTAAATAGCTTGTATCCATAGAACATCTGGCGTAACATAGATAATAAATAAATAGGGGTTAATATCATTCCAATTGCCATTACAAAAGTAATTAGCATTTTTGGCATTAACAGAAATTTAGGACTAGTAATTAGTCCAAAAAAGACTACTAATTCTGCGACAAAACCACTCATTCCTGGTAAGGCAAGAGAAGCCATTGAAAAGCTACTAAACATAGTAAAAATTTTCGGCATTGGGATAGATATTCCCCCAAGTTCTTCTAGATAAACAAGACGCATTCTATCAGAAGCCGTTCCTGCCAAGAAAAAAAGTGTAGCACCAATAAATCCATGGGATAATATTTGTAAAATAGCTCCATTGAGTCCAATGTTGGTTATGGAACCGATTCCTATAATTATGAAACCCATGTGAGATACAGAGGAATAGGCTATTCTTTTTTTGAAATTTCGTTGACCAAGAGAAGTTGAAGCTGCATAGATTATCTGGATAGCTCCTATTATTACCAACCAGGGCGAAAATAGATAATGAGCATGAGGTAACAATTCCATGTTGATACGAATCAATCCATATGCTCCCATCTTTAATAAGATTCCCGCTAAAAGCATACATGTACTATAATGAGCTTCCCCATGGGTATCTGGTAACCACGTATGTAGGGGTATAATCGGCAATTTTACAGCATAAGCAATAAGGAAGCCAAAATATAAAAGTATTTCCAAGGTTGCCGGGTATGATTGATTAATTAATCTTTCCAAATCTAATCCTGGTTCATTGGAACCATATAAGCCCATACCCAGAACTCCGATTAAGAAAAAAATGGAACCGCCTGCAGTATATAAAATAAACTTTGTAGCTGAATATAAACGCCTCTTTCCCCCCCACATGGATAAAAGTAAGTAAACAGGAATTAATTCTAACTCCCACATGATAAAAAAAAGTAAAAGGTCTCGCGAAGAAAATAATCCTATTTGACCACTATACATTGCGAGCATCAGGAAATAGAATAATCGCGAATTCCGAGTAACTGGCCAAGCTGCTAAAGTAGCTAAAGTAGTGATAAATCCTGTCAATAAAATGGATCCTACTGAAAGTCCATCGATTCCCAATCTCCAGTGAAAATCGAGGATATCTATCCATTTATAATCCTCCTTTAGTTGGATTAAGGGATCCTCCAGTTGGAAATGATAACAGAATGCATAAGTCATTAGAAGGAATTCTAATAAACAAATGGATATAGTATACCACCTAACGGTTTTGTTTCCCCTGTGAGGTAAAAAGAAAATTAATAAACCTGCAAATATCGGCAAAACAACAAGTATTGTTAACCAAGGAAAATAACTCATGATAAAGTGATAAAGACAAGATACGTTTTGACCAGAAAAGCCCGTACTCGATTATTTCGAGCACAGGCTTCTTCGGTAAAGAGGAATCAGACGATTCGAATGAAGTTTTTTGTAACGTATCAATAAGATAGAGCCATGCTACGGGTTGTTTCAGGCCCTAAATAAACGCGGACACTTAAAAAATCTGTCGGGCAGGCGGATTCGCATCTTTTACAACCCACACAATCCTCGGTTCTCGGCGCCGAAGCAATTTGCTTGGCTTTACATCCATCCCAAGGTATCATTTCTAATACATCCGTTGGACAAGCTCGTACACATTGAGTGCATCCTATACATGTATCGTAAATTTTTACGGAATGTGACATTGGATCTATAAATTTTTCTTTTCAACATAAAATTTTTCGATCTGGTAAAAATGAAATTAGTACTATCATGAGTCATATGTATTGTAGACACCAGATGAAGCAATGATTTATCCAAACTTCAAAAAAAAAAAATAATATATTTTTTAATCCGTTTGTGAGAAAGCGTGAAAAAAGCCAAGAGACTTGAATTTTGGACTTCAATAATCAGAATTATACGAATTGTACATACGAATTCGAATTAGCCAATAAATTGGCTATCGTCTTTTCAATATAAATTATTGCAATATTAAAATTGCAATATCAATGAATTACAAAAATTCATTTAAGTGAAAAATAATATTATGAAATAACCCATTAAAAAAAAATGTATATTCTCAAATAATACTAAGAAAATAGTATTGATTTCCATTCATCTTAATATTCAATATTATTATAAATGCGCCTTTGTTTATAGGATTGTATTTCTAATTATTTAATAAATTAGATTGATTGATACGAGTGGATTTCCTATTACGATGGATGGAAGAAAGAATGGATAGTCCAATAGCGGCCTCAGCAGCCGCAAGGGCTATCACAAAAATTGCAAAAATGTCTCCTTTTAATTGGCGACTATCAAATAGATCAGAAAATGTTACGAGATTTAGATTAATTGAATTCAGTATAAGTTCAAGACATATTAGAGCTCTAACCATGTTTCGGCTTGTGATCAATCCATAGATACCAATCGAAAATAAATAGACACTCAAAAAAAGTACATGCTCAAACATCATTAATTAACTCCTTATAAATCTCGATTCATTTCAATATGAGGACAAGAATTGAACCGATTCAATTAATTACAATAGAACAATTACACAACAAAAGATAAAAGAAAGAAGGTATTTGTTGGCAGTAGATCATTTTTACTAAATCAAAATTGTGATTGTGATTCTTTAGTTATTTATTTTAGATTTGCAATTCTTAGAATTTTTACTATTTAAAAGTTTTTTTATTGCCGAGCCATAGTAATTGCACCTATTAAAGAAACTAGAAGAATTATGGAAATGAGTTCAAACGGAAGATAAAAATCGGTTGCTAAATGAATCCCAATTTGTTGAACATTATTTATGAGACCCTGTTCTACTATTTGGTTTGATTTTGTAGTCCAAAGAATTCCATACCATGACGTATCTGGGATAGTAGTCATTAGTGAAAAAACAATAGTTATACAAACTAGTGAAGTGAACCCATCTCCAATAGTCCAATAATTCTTATCTTTAGGCCATTCTGAGCCATTTACGAACATTACAGCGAATATGATCAAGACATTTATGGCTCCCACATAAATAAGAAGTTGTGCCACAGCTACAAAGTAGGAATTTAATAAAAAATAGAATAAGGATATACAAACAAGAACTAATCCCAGCGAAAAGGCAGAATAAATGGGGTTGGTAAGTAATACTACTCCCAGACCCCCTAGTAGAAGAACAAATCCCCCAAATAGCATAAGAATCTCATGTATTGGTCCAGGTAAATCCATTATGGATAAAAAGAAATTAATAGTATAAAATTTTTCATGAACTGACTAAAACTAAAGGATTCCGGGAAGGCAAAAGGGATTAGGATATTTTTTTTGTGTATAAGCTGTATAGTTAGAAATTATATCACGAAAATCTAGTCTGATTTAAAAGAATCAAAAATTTCCAATAAGTATGTAGTTATTCGTTTTTCTTTATAGTTAGTAAAGGATTATTCTTTTTGTTATAAAAAAATAAAAAATACGAATTTAGTAATCTGTAATCGTTCTTGAATTAGAAGATTTATCTTCCTCTATTTTACTTTTAGTCGAATTTCTAATTGTTTGAATTGTGTAATCTTCCATTATGGAGATCGGTAACCGACTTAAAGCAATTTGATTGTAATTCAATTCATGACGATCATAAGTAGAAAGTTCATACTCTTCAGTCATTGATAAACAGCTTGTCGGACAGTACTCAACACAATTGCCACAAAATATACAAACTCCGAAATCAATACTATAATTAAGCAATTGTTTCCTTTTAATATCCTTTTCAAATCTCCAATCCACGAGGGGTAGATCTATCGGACATACGCGAACACATACTTCACAAGCAATACATTTATCAAATTCAAAGTGGATTCGGCCTCGGAAACGCTCCGGTGTAATTGATTTTTCGTAAGGGTAGTGAATCGTTATAGGTAAACGATTTGTGTGGGATAAGGTAGTTATGAAACTTTGCCCAATGTACCTTGTAGCACGTATTGTTTGTTGACCATAACTCATGAACCCAGTTACCATAGGGAACATATTCATTCTAAATATCTATGAAAAAGATATGTTTCTTTCTCTTGTTTGAGAGAGCCTTTGTCTTGAAAATATTCTTACTGTTATTGTATTATCTTATTTATAGTGAAACAAGTTGGGAAGAAGTTGTTAATAAGAGATTGCCCAGAGAAATAGGTAAAAGAAATTTCCATCCAAGATTTAATAACTGATCCATTCTCATCCTGGGTAAAGTCCATCTTATTGTGATAGAAATGAACAGAAATAAATAAGCTTTAGTTAATGTAATAAAGATACCCAGTGTCATTTCCAAAATTTCAATTGCATTATTCATTTGGAAAAAAGAAAAAAAGGATATATAGGGAATAGATAAATTCCACCCGCCTAAGTAGAGAACTGTTACAAATAAAGAGGAAACTAATAAATTGAGGTAAGAAACAAGATAAAATAAACCATATTTTATACCGGAATATTCGGTTTGATAACCTGCTACTAATTCTTCCTCTGCTTCTGGTAAATCAAAAGGTAATCTTTCACATTCTGCCAAAGAAGAAATTAGAAAAACTAGAAAACCTATAGGCTGACGCCAAATATTCCATCCAAAAAAACCATACTTTGACTGTGCTTCAACTATATCAACTGTACTTGAACTGTTAGATAATCATAGTCGATGATAACATCACAGTCCCCACCGCTATTACAAAACCGTACGTGAAACCTTAGCTTCATACGGCTTCTCTATGATCAGAAAAAAGAGAGGACTGTTTCGTTATTAGCCCCCGGGGCGTAGAGAGAATTAGGTAAAATAAAATAGATGGCAAAGTCCTAAATTAGACCAAAGTAATTCTGTCTGCTAGAATAAGAAAAAGCGCTTCTGAATTGATCTCATCCTTTATAATATAATAAATTTTTTTCTTTGTTCAGTAATAACTTAATCTTGGAATAAAACACTTGTTATAGGAATTAAATTAATAAATGAAAAGATTTGGGTATTAGTTCATAAGGAATTCTCTATGAATATGGATAGAGGAAGGAAATAATTCAAATTTTTTTGTATTGCACTCCACATCTTTTGTCCTATTCTTCTTTCCCTAGGTAGGGGGTATTAAAAAAAGGGGTAAAGGGTTAATTCGTTCTTTATAGCCATTTCCTTAACAAGTGAATGGGAACATACTCTGGATCGGAATCCGAAGAAAGTACTACTTGATAATTTCCACTAACTTCAAGTCCTTATTATGATTCCTTTTATGGGGCAAAATCTCTAATATCTTAGATTCCCCATTCTTAATCCTTTATGTACTTTAGTGTTCCTAACCCTTCACTAACTTTTGATGGATTCTTCTCTTCTTATGATTATACGTTATAGTAATAACTAGGAATATTCTAGTAATGGAATTCCATATCGCGAATCCTTTATTCTTGCCCGCTTCAAGATATGATGACTAATTCAAAAATATCAACCTTGGGATAAAGAGTTTACACTGCTTATGTTTACTTCAACTTTTTTCTTGTACGTAGGAAATGAGATTTTTCTTTTTACTACAAATTTATAAGGTGTTTTGTTTCACTCATATAGCTATCTAGTTTAACTTACCAACCCGAGAATAAGAAAAGGAAGATAAATAGTTAATGCATTTTATAGGAAAAAGACCCTATTTTAGCGAATCACACGTAGAGATATTGCTAGCACACAAAAAGTTAATGGTATTTCATAACTAATGGATTGAGCAGCAGCTCGGAGACCGCCTGAAAAAGAATATTTATTATTTGAGCTATACCCTGCCATAAGAAGACCGATAGGGGCAATACTTGAAATGGCAATCCATAAAAAAACACCAATACTAAGATCGGATAAAACAAAATGATATCCCAAAGGGATAACTAAAAAACTTAATAAAATGGATATGACTGCTATAGAGGGTCCAATGCTAAATAAAGGAATATCTCCTCGGGATGGTAGGATATCTTCTTTTAAAAGTAGCTTAGTCCCATCTGCTATAGCTTGAAGTAATCCCAAGGGGCCCGCATATTCAGGACCAATGCGTTGTTGTATCGACGCAGATATTTCTCTTTCTAACCACACAATTACGAGTACCTCTATTGTGATTCCCAAAAGGAGGGTCAAAATGGGTAGAATCGATATGAGTCCATAGACTTCTTTTAATAATTCCGATTTCGAAAAAGAATTTATAGTTTCTACCTCTACCCTATCTATTATCATTTCAACGATCAACTTCTCCCATAATGATATCTATACTACCTAATATCGTCATGATATCAGCCAATTTCATTTTTTTAACTAGTTGAGGAAGAATTTGCAAATTAATAAAACCGGGTGGACGAATTTTCCATCTCCAGGGGAAAAGGCTATCATCTCCTACTAGATAAATTCCTAATTCACCTTTTGGGGCTTCCACTCTTACATAAAGTTCTTGCTTTGACAATTCAAAATTGGGCGAAGGTTTTTTACCAAGAAATCTATATTCAAAATCATTCCATTCGGAATTCTTTGCTTTCTTAAAGCGTCGGACTTCTAAATTCTCATAAGGGCCTCCAGGAATTTTTTCTACCGCTTGTTGAATTATTTTAATAGATTCCCTCATTTCACTGACTCGTACTAAATAACGAGCTAATGAATCCCCTTCTTTTTGCCATTGGACTTTCCAATCAAATTGGTTGTAAGACTCATAAGGATCCACTTTACGAAGATCCCATTGTATTCCAGAAGCTCGTAACATAGGTCCGGATAAGCCCCAATTTACTGCTTCTTCTCCACTAATAAAACCTACTCCCTCAACTCGCTCTAAAAAAATGGGATTCTGTGTAATAAGTTGTTGATATTCAACAACTCCGCGTAAAAAATAATCACAGAAATCTAAACATTTATCGATCCATCCATAAGGTAGATCCGCGGCTACTCCTCCGATGCGAAAGTAATTGTGCATCATTCGCATACCTGTAGCAGCTTCAAATAGATCATATATTAATTCTCTCTCTCTAAAAATATAGAAAAAAGGGGTCTGTGCGCCGAGATCCGCCATAAAAGGCCCAAGCCATAACAAGTGAGAAGCTATACGGCTCAGCTCTAACATAATTACCCTAATATAGCTGGCTCTTTGGGGTATTTGAATATTCTCCAAAAATTCTGGCGCATTTACCGTTATTGCTTCTGTAAACATAGTAGCTAAATAATCCCACCGTGTTACATAAGGTAAGTATTGTATAATAGTTCGGTTTTCCGCGATTTTTTCCATTCCTCTGTGTAAATAGCCTAATATGGGCTCACAATCAATAACATCTTCACCATCGAGAGTAACGATCAGTCGAAGAACACCATGCATTGATGGGTGTTGAGGGCCCATATTGACTATCATGAGATCTTTTCTTGTAAGCGGTAGACTCATATCCTTTCTTCCTTAATTCATTATTCCATGAAAATGGATTATTCCATGAATTCCTCAAAACGAGGCTCATCAAAATGCAAAATCTAAGACTACTATAAGACTACTAATAAAATAAGAAAAAAATTTGAACGATTAAA